CAGTTATAATTATAATTATAGTTTCATTTATACTAAAAGTAGTGAAAGTGGGAATTCGAGTATAAAAACTAGTAATAATGGCAGCGATCTCAATATAAGAGAAGAGTCTAATGATTTCGATATAAATCAAAGATACAAACATTTATGGGTTCAATGCGAAAATTGTTATGGATTAAATTATAAAAAATTTTTTAAGTCAAAAATGAATATTTGTGAACAGTGTGGATATCATTTGAAAATGAGTAGTTCAGATAGAATCGAACTTTTGATTGATTCGGGCACTTGGGATCCTATGGATGAAGAGATGGTCTCTATGGACCCTATTGAATTTCATTCAGAGGAAGAACCTTATAAAGATCGTATTTCTTTTTATCAAAGAAAAACAGGTTTAACTGAAGCTGTTCAAACAGGCATAGGTCAACTAAATGGTATTCCAATAGCAGTTGGGGTTATGGATTTTCAGTTTATGGGAGGTAGTATGGGATCCGTAGTCGGCGAGAAAATCACCCGTTTGATCGAGTATGCTACTAATCGATCTTTACCTGTCATTATTGTGTGTGCTTCTGGGGGAGCACGCATGCAAGAAGGAAGTTTGAGCTTGATGCAAATGGCTAAAATATCTTCTGCTTTATATGATTATCAATCAAATAAAAAGTTATTCTATATATCAATCCTGACATCTCCTACAACTGGTGGAGTAACAGCCAGTTTTGGTATGTTGGGAGATGTCATTATTGCTGAACCAAATGCCCACATTGCATTTGCGGGTAAAAGAATAATTGAACAAACATTGAATAAAACAGTACCCGATGGTTCACAAGCGGCTGAGTATTCATTCCATAAGGGCTTATTTGACCCAATCGTACCACGTAATCCTTTAAGGGGTGTTCTGAGTGAGTTATTTCAGCTCCACGGTTTCTTTCCTCTGAATCACAATTCAATATATTAAAGTATAGCACTCGATTCAATTCAATTATTTGTAGCGAACGAGTATTTGGTTCATCGTAAAAAAAACTTAAGTTAAGAAGAGTGGTGTTTTCTTTGGTGACATAAGTTCCACTTGTAGTAAGAGCCGGAAGTTTCGGATAATTATTATTTTTTCCTCCAGATCGATTATTCTATTTTTTATCTTATCCCTAATTCCTGATTACTAATCATGAATCCTTTATAAATAAATTAGGATAAACAAAGATAAAAGAGTTAAGTTTCTCCTTCCGACGAATTGGGGGAAGGGAAGACATTAATAAAAAAAAGAATTTTATTTGGCCTTCTTAACGTATTAATTTCATTTTAATAGAGACAATAATATAAATATATCTAATTATCTTATTAATAATATATCATATTTGAATCTTAATATTAATTATAAGATATAAGATTCAAATATAATATATTATAGACAGGAGTGTAAAGAACCCTCTATGATATATTATAGAAAGGAGTGAAAGAACCCTCACTTTTATTTTTTATTATAGAATCGAGTTACCATTTGCTTTGTTGGATTCGATTAGTGAAAGTCGCGAACTCATAAAAAACTCTTAAATACCCTTAAGTAAAAAAACAAAAAATAGAAAGAATAAATAAAGGATGGAAGAAGAAGAATAGGAAAGTTTTTTATATTAAAGTGAATTATCATACATATTTATGTAGAACGATGAATTAGGTACACTTAATTCAGGTCTATATTCCTTGCACTTATTAACTACTTAATATTATTTATATTAGATATACTTATCATAAGATATCTTTAAAATACAAATATTAAATTGGGGCACCCATTCTATGACAGATCTACCCTCTATTTTTGTGCCTTTAGTGGGCCTAGTATTTCCGGCAATTGCAATGGCTTCTTTATTTCTTCATGTCCAAGAAAATAAGATTGTCTAGATTCGATGAGAGCAAATCTCATCAATTTATTTCAACACTGGATCATAATACACATATTTATTTAGTCTAATATGGTATGATATGTGGCTCTTTCCGAACACAAATGAGAGACTCATATGCATACGGATACACGATATCTACATAAATGCAGATTATATATGGGTATAGCTGGTTAAAAATGGATCGGCGAATAGTTTTGAAATAGAAAGTCAATTTATCTAACTAATTACTCCTAATAGTTCCCGTCAAAATAGTGCTAGTTGATGAGAGTTACTTGGGGGTCAAGAAAAGTAAAGTCAAATTCATTTGGGTTATTCTCTCAATTCCAATCGAATACAACCTTAGTATAGTAAGTATAGTATGAACTGGCGATCAGAGCATATTTGGATAGAACTTATAACGGGGTCTCGAAAAACAAGTAATTTTTTTTTGGCCTGTAGCCTTTTTTTAGGTTCATTAGGGTTCTTAGTGGTTGGAACTTCCAGTTATCTCGGTAGGAATCTTATATCCGTATTTCCATCTCAGCAAATATTTTTTTTTCCGCAAGGGATCATAATGTCTTTTTATGGGATCGCAGGTCTATTTATTAGCTCCTATTTGTGGTGTACAATTGCGTGGAATGTAGGTAGTGGTTATGACCGATTTGATAGAAAAGAAGGAATTGTTTGTATTTTTCGTTGGGGATTTCCTGGAATAAATCGTCGTATTTTCCTTCGTTTCCTTATGAGAGATATCCAATCCATCAGAATGGAGGTTAAAGAGGGTCTTTATCCTCGTCGTGTCCTTTATATGGAAATAAGAGGCCAAGGGGCGGTTCCCTTGACTGGCACTGATGAGAATCTTACTCCACGAGAAATTGAACAAAAAGTTGCCGAATTAGCCTATTTCTTGCGTGTACCAATCGAAGTATTTTGAAATGAAGAATTGAATGTTTTCTCAGTATGAGGGAGGGGACTTGCTAATTCCCTTTTTAATACAATTGAAGTTTCTTCAAAAAACTTATTTGATTAAAACATATTAGATTTTATTTCTCCCTTCTGTTAGCGGGTAAACCCACATGGAATAAAACAAAAGTGGGAGATTTTATATGGAACAACTAAATTCTAATAAAAATCCATTTTTTCTATACCAAAACCCCTTTTTTATACGCAGGGAGCCCCTAATTTAGAATTTATACTAAATAAAATTTTATATAATTTATACTAATAAAAATAAAAAGTCTAATTAAGTATGCATTCATCAAACATATTCGAACATTTATTTCGTAATACAGAATTCATCTTTTTAGACCCAATATTTCGAATTTATAGGTTACATTATTCCTGGACTGTGGTTAGGTGGTGAAACATTTCGAAATAATTAATTGATCCGAGAAGGCATTTTTTGTTTCGAAATCCAAATCATATTCGTTACTTCTAGTGGATTTTCGAGTATTCATCGACAGGACCAAATAACAAATGGAGATGAAATTAGTTGGAATTTACCCAATGGAGATATCTCCATATTTTCTAAATACAAGGACTAAATTTTGACACAAAAATGGGAATAAATTCATTGGTTCGATACGATACCTTAGTTATAGAATTTGTGTTCAGATAAATATCTGATAAAATCCACGAATGCAGCGGATTCATTAACAATTTACAGATAAAAAATGAAAAAAAAAAAATCATTGACTTCCCTCCCATATCTTGTATCCATAGTATTTTTGCCTTGGTGGGTCTCTCTTTCATTTAATAAAAGTCTGGAACCTTGGGTTATAAATTGGTGGAATACCCGGCAATCCGAAACTTTCTTGAATGATATTCAAGAGAAAAGGATTCTAGAAAAATTTCTAGAATTAGAAGAACTATTCCTCTTGGACGAAATGATAAAGGAATACCCTGAAACACAGATACAAAAGCTTCGTATAGGAATACACAAGGAAACGGTACAATTAGTCAAAACACACGATGAGTATAATCTCCATATCATTTTTAATTTATCGACAAATATAATCTGTTTCGCTATTCTAAGTGGTTATTGTATTCTGGGTAATGACGAACTTGTTATTCTTAATTCTTGGGTTCAGGAATTCCTGTATAACTTGAGTGACACAATAAAAGCTTTTTCAATTCTTTTAGTTACTGATTTATGGATCGGATTTCATTCAACCCATGGTTGGGAACTTATGATTGGTTCAGTCTACAACGATTTTGGATTGGCTCATAACGATAAAATTATATCCGGTCTTGTTTCCACTTTTCCAGTTATTCTGGATACAATTGTGAAATATTGGATCTTCCATTATTTAAATCGTGTATCTCCTTCGCTTGTAGTCATTTATCATTCAATCAACGAATAAAGAACTCATTTGGTCTCTTGATATCAATAAAATAAGAATGTTTCTTCGTGTTTAAAGAATAAAGAAAGTATTTTCAATCTTACTTATTCTTTATTTATACTTATACCTGTTCAAGGTATTCATCCCATATTCTAGTACAATTATTCCAGTACAATGGCAGACTCGTGGATAGGGAACTACACTAATTAGTTACCTTTCTAATTTATTGTAGAAATTCTGGGATCAATGATTGAACCATGCAAAATAAAAATCTTTTTTCTTGGGTAAAGGAACAGATGACTCGATCCATTTCTGTATCAATCATGATATATGTAATAACTCGGGTATCTATTTCAAATGCATATCCCATTTTTGCGCAGCAGGGTTATGAAAATCCGCGTGAAGCAACTGGACGAATTGTATGTGCAAATTGCCATTTAGCTAATAAGCCCGTGGATATTGAAGTTCCGCAAACTGTACTTCCTGATACTGTATTTGAAGCAGTTGTTCGAATCCCCTATGATATGCAACTGAAACAAGTTCTTGCTAATGGGAAAAAGGGGGCTTTGAATGTGGGAGCTGTTCTTATTTTACCCGAAGGATTTGAATTAGCCCCCCCCGATCGTATTTCTCCCGAGGTGAAAGAAAGGACGGTAAATCTATCCTTTCAGAGTTACCGCCCCAATAAAAGAAATATTCTTGTAATAGGTCCTGTTCCCGGCCAGAAATATAGTGAAATTGTTTTTCCCATTCTTTCCCCCGACCCTGCAACGAAGAAAGACGTTCACTT